TCGAGCTGCTCAATGGCCCCTCTACGTAATTCTTCCGAATTTCGAATAGTACTCAAAATCCTCTGTTTTCGATTATCTAATAAATCATTTAATGAAAGTAGATTATCTTACCATGAATTTCACAACTTCCAGATCTCTTCCCGAACCAAACATGAATCTTTCGATTCATTTGGCTCTCACGCTCAATTTTTTATTTTATATTTTATGGGCATTCCCGTATCTTTTTTTAATGTAATGAGCCTATCCTCTCTATTTCTGTTTGTATTCAAACATATCAAAACCGATACAAGACCAGAATATTAGGAGGACTCTTCCGACCAGACAAAAATCTATAATTGTCAGCAAAGTTGTTTCTTTATTTGTTCTTTATTTAATTGAAAATATATATTATAGAAATTTTCAATTTTTTATTCAAATCCAAAAATTCCTCTTTTCTATACATAGGTCGTCGATTCGGCATTGGATAATAAAGGGCAAGGTGCCCCTTCTTTATTCTAGTAAATGGTTCAAATCATTTTATCGATATGAGTGTTCTATATCGGAAAAATTACCAACTATTCTTTTTTAAACCATTTCGGTATTAACGTAGTGGTAGAAAGAGTACCATGTTGTGCCCGGACTTCAAACAGTTTAGCTTTAACCATGTTAATGGTCTCACATTATTGGTTGGTTGATAGAGAATCAAAGTTGACTTACCAATGAATAACGAAATGCTATGGTTCTTACATATGATTTATGAATTTACTCAGAAGGAATTCGTCGAGATTATGCACTTCTTTCCTATTTATCCTATAAATCCTATAAATTTATCCTATAAAAAAATAAAATATATATATATACAAATACAAAATAACATAAATAAAGTGCAGTCGGTTGGATCCAACCTATTCTTGAAATATACAACTCGCACACACTCCCTTTCCAAAAAAAATCAATACACCAAGCACTACACTTAGATTTATTGGATTTGTTGCTAAAATATCGGTATTAAACCCGAAACTCCCGGCGGATGGCCAGTGGCCTAAGGAAACGAAAGAATCGGTTACATTTTTCATATGCTCTCCTCTTATAGATAGGACTAACAAAGAACAGAGTTCTTTTTGTATCACTTGGCTCGCCCTTTTTTTATCGATTTCTTTTTCTTAATTTCCCATTAAAAATTGAATTTGAGAATTACAAAATTTCTTTTTTTTTTTTGAAGTTTCCTATAAAATACTTATTAAGTTAGGTCCTAGGTCTCGTGTCAATTGCAAAATATCTCCTTTGTTCAAGTTCAAACACTTCCTAAAAGAAAAGTCAAAATTCCATCGTACTAAACTAAGGAGGGGAAGGAAGAAAGCGAGCGAATCCACAAATTCCTCATCCTCAAATCAGTCCTTCCCGGGGTATTATCGCAACAAATACATAATTGTAGGAGTAAAGTATTGATATAATTGACAGAAGCAAACGGCTGCGAGTTAATAAAATAAGAAAAAGTACGTTATGTTCTTTTTTACATTTTCATTCTAGGATTAAATTAAACAAAAGGATTCGCAAATAAAAGCGCTAATGCCACGACCAGTCCATAAATTGTTAAAGCTTCCATAAAAGCTAGACTAAGTAATAAAGTACCTCGTATTTTTCCTTCTGCTTCTGGTTGTCTCGCAATACCTTCTACGGCTTGGCCTGCAGCAGTACCTTGACCAACTCCAGGTCCAATAGAAGCAAGCCCTACGGCCAATCCAGCAGCAATAACGGAAGCGGCAGAAATCAGTGGATTCATGATGATAGGTTCCTCGCACCAAAAAAAAATGGTTAATGATACAATCAACCAATGAATTATTACTTATTTGATCACTAAAATCTATTGAGTCAAAGTAACTAAAACTTTGAATAAAAAAATAATGAAATTAATATAGATAGGGATAACCCCTATATAACTAGTATATATCTAATATCACATATACATTTGTTTCTTTCATAACGCAAACCGCCCGCATTTTATATTGAATCGGATTCTAGAAGAATTCTTCGAAGATATACAGGGGCTGTGGCTCGACTTATAGACATTCCATATATCTAGTGTGACCCCCCTAACCCATCCGCCATTTCGTAATATCGTCTATCTTTCCTCCTACGACTCTAGTCGTATATACATATATACATACATATGTATTTCTATCTATTATGTTCCCCAACCAAGAACCAAGTAGATTATCTTGAACCATGCATTTCCTCAATTGGGATAAGCTTAAAAAAAAAACGATTTTGAAAACTAATCAATGATGACCCTCCATGGATTCCCCTATATAAGCCGCGGCTAAAGTTGCAAAAATAAGAGCTTGAATACCACTTGTAAATAATCCAAGAAACATGACAGGTATAGGAACTACTAAAGGTACTAAAGAAACAAGAACAACAACTACTAATTCGTCGGCCAATATATTCCCGAAAAGTCGAAAACTAAGAGATAAAGGTTTTGTGAAATCTTCTAGGATGTTAATTGGTAAAAGTATTGGAGTTGGTTGAATGTATTTTCCGAAATAACCCAATCCCTTTTTGGTAAGACCCGCATAAAAATATGCCACTGACGTGAGTAAAGCTAAAGCAACAGTAGTATTTATATCATTTGTGGGGGCGGCTAACTCCCCATGAGGTAACTGTATGATTTTCCAAGGTAAAAGGGCACCTGACCAATTAGAAACAAAAATAAATAGGAACATAGTTCCAATAAAGGGAACCCAAGGACCGTATTCTTCTCCAATCTGAGTTTTGCTCAAGTCTCGAATAAATTCAAGGACATATTCGAAGAAATTCTGACCGTCAGTTGGAATGGTTTGTGGATTCCGAACAGCTATGATGACTGAACCTAATAAGATAGCAATTACGACCCAAGAAGTGATAAGTACTTGGGCATGAATTTGTAAACCTCCTATTTGCCAATATAAATGTTGGCCTACTTCTACACCTGATATATCGTATAACCCTTTGAGTGTTTTAATGGAACATGGTATAACATTCATATTGTCCTCTGACAGAAATCGAACTTAAAAAAGAATTATTTTGATTCAACTATCTCTTTCTCAACGGATCTACTTTCATCATTAATCATATAGTTAGGATACCAAGAAATCACATAACATAGTATCCCATTTTATCTCTTTTTAAAAATTCAAGACAAGAATAATAACCGATCCAATAAATCAAAATAATTAACTAATCTTATTATTCTTAATCATAACATAATCATAATCAACGACTTCTTATATAGCTAGAACGGCCCTCGCAAATTGCGGATACTAATTTGTTAAGAATCAATCGGATTGAAGCTATAGCGTCATCGTTGGCTGGAATCGAAATATTTGCGAGATCTGGGTCACAATTTGTATCGATTAAACAAATCGTCGGAATTCCCAAAATGACACATTCTCGAAGAGCTGTATATTCTTTTTGCTGATCAACGATGATTACAATATCGGGCAACCCAGTCATGTATTTGATCCCACCCAGATATGTTTGCAAAGTAGATAATTTTCTCTTCAACATTGCTGCATCTCTTTTAGGGAGACGGTTGAGTTTCCCCATCTTTTGTTTTGCTCTTAAGTCTCTGAACTTATGAAGTCTCGTTTCCGTAGTAGACCAATTCGTTAACATACCACCGAGCCATTTTCTATTAACATAATGACATCGAGCCCTTATTGCAGCAGATGCTACTAAATCCGCTGCTTCCTTTTTGGTACCAACGATTAAGAAGTTTTTTCCTCGACTTGCTGCATCAAAAACTAAATCACAGGCTTCTGATAAAAAACGAGCAGTTCTAATAAGATTTATAATATGAATACCTTTACGCTTTGCAGAGATGTAAGGGGCCATTCTAGGATTCCATTTCTTAGTACCATGACCAAAATGAACTCTTGCTTCCATCATCTCTTCCAAATGGATGTTCCAATATCTTCCTGTCATTTTTCCCACGCTTTCCTTTTTTTTTAACAAATAAATAATTGTTCCTACGGAACCTTCTACCGGGATTGACCGTTGATACACAGCCTAAACCATTAATTTTTTTTATTACTTAACTTAATTTCTTAATTTTATTTATTACCAAATCAATAGGAATTATGAATTCGCGTAAATGATTTTTCTGGTGTGTCATGGAAATTGCTTGGGGCGCAAGAACAAAAAAATTCTCTATGGTGTAACAAAATATCTCTCATTTCCAACTCAAATAGATTTTTCTTTTTGATTTCCAAATGAATGCTTTTGTTTTGCCTCGAACGGTGCACTAATTTTTTGAATCCAGTACCGACAGGGATAATCCCCCCCAGAACAACATTTTCTTTCAGACCCTTCAACCAATCAATACGACCTCGTAGAGCAGCTTTTGCTAAAACTCTAGCAGTTTCTTGAAAACTTGCTTCGGATATGAAACTTTGAGTATTCAGAGATGCCTTCGTTATTCCCAATAAAATTGCCCGATAACAGATCGCTTCGTCTAAAGCACGCCCTGCTCGTTCCGCTCGCAACAATCCGATTAATTCTCCAGGTAAAAAAACATTAGACATTCCATCTTCTGAAACCAACACTTTTGATGTTACTTGCTGTACAATAATCTCTATATGTCTATTATGGATCTGTACCCCCTGGGATCGATAAACCTTTTGGATCTTATTAACCAAAGAGATACGACTTTGGGCTATGGTTAGCTCAGCTCCAATTAAGAATCCCCAAGGAATTCCAAGAATTCTTGGTATACGTTCGTTCCAACCTTCAACTCTCCTTTCAAGATTCATCGATATTGAACCAATCGAACGCACTTCTAAGATTTGTTCCACTTTTGGAAGACCTTGCGTTATGTCACCAGATCGGGATTTTTCATATATAAATGTAACTAATGTATCTCCTTCAGAAAGGGTTTCTCCATAATGTCCATGAACAGTCGCTCCTGGAGTGGCCAAATAGGGCTTAGCCGATCTTATAATTAAGGAGTCAACATGAACAATTAAAACTTGACCGGATTGTTTTTTGTGTGGTCCATATTTAAATAGACATATATTTTCACAAAAAAATTGTCCAATGCTAATTATTGTGGATGTCTCTTCACAATAATTGTGATGTAGAAAACACCAATTCAAATGGAATGGATTCAAAATGATGTTATTGCATGGATTGGGATTATAAATCTTCCTATTTTCATCTATTAAACAGTATTTAAGTACTTCAAGTACTTGGAAAGTCTGTTTAAAATTGTCAAGTAGCCAATATTTGTTTAACAAGATCTGATTATGAGTTATTAAATGGTAAGATGAATAAAAGTTCACTATTTTAGGTACAATAGTACCTAAGGGACCTAACAAATCCCTAATTGGAGTTATGGGATTCGATTCTTTTGCCACATTGTTATATTTCGAACCGTTGAATGGACCAACTCGAAAACAATTAAATGATGACAAAATTCTCAAAGATTGGCATTTCTTATTTCGATTCAACAACGTACCAATAGTTCTTTGATGCTGGATAACTAATGGAATCTTCACTTTGGAATAAAAAGGATTGATATTGGTGCGATCTAATCCATTATCGGGAATCAATCCTGAACCCTCCGTATCATACCTTTTTCCGGTATATGAAATAGTAGACTTGACTAACTCAATTCTTATGAAATCGCGAATCAGATCATTTGCCCTTACCTCAACAAAGGAAGCATGAACCTCTTCTATAGAACCGTTTTTTTCTTGGTCCCAATTCAATACTAAGCAAGTCCGAACTAATTGAATACTTGTGTGATAAATTCCTCGAATTGACTTTCCATTTCCATAAAGGATATAATTGACAACTCTAAGTTGGACATTATCTTTTTCCTGCAAGAGATCTTGAGGGAAAAGTTTTGCTAAATTTATCCCATCGGCTATTTCATATGTGACTACGGGCCGAACCAAAACAAAATACTTTTTTTTGGTAGGTGTGATCCGTTGGACATAGATCCAATTTTTCAATTTTGTTTTTGATTCCTTAGAATTTTTTTTTTCCGTTCCTGGTGGTATCAAAATGCCGCTGTGTCTGGATATCTTATCTGCCTCTCCGGGAAAATGAATATCTCCAGAAAAGATTTTCAGTTCAATACTTTTTTTTTTTCTCTCCACTCGGACTAATCCATCTACTCGGCTTCTTGTATTTGTATTTAAAGCGAGTTGTGTATCTACTCCAATGATACTATTGTTCCGGACCATTATGGACGAAGATCCGGGTAAGATATGCACCTCTTCGGGAATAAAAAAAAACCGATCCACTTTCATTTGGTTTTTCGGGCTAAATTCTTTTGCTCCTCGATACTCAATCAAATCTTCTTTTTTTACGATTGAATCCACCTCTACGGTCCCATATTTAGTAATTCCCGAACTCTTTCTTCTGTATCGTGGATCATCAAAATAAGCAAGAATACTATTTCTACATAAAATACCATTTATGGGTATTTCAATCGAAATACCAAAAGAGGGTATTAGTTCTTTCTCTCGTTCTTGATCATATTGTAATGGGATGAGAAATCTATTTCTTCGCCCTTTCGCCAAGAAATCAGAATTCTCTTGGAGAATCGAAGGATATATGAAATTCCAATGACTATTGGATATGATTCGATCGAGTCTTGAATAATCAAGAATTTCCCTATCTTTTTTACCAGTACCAGAAGGATCCAACAATTTATGTCTTACTCGATCATTAGTGATTGAGAGGTCAGAGATATATCTTTCATCGACAGAAAAAGAATGAACATTCATTTGATCTTGATCCTTGTGGAGTGAAAAAGACACTATACTGGATCTGCACGGACCTCCTGCTAATATCCATAAATGACTTGTTTTTGGTAATAGATGAACATTACTATATGTATATTCAGGTGCATGGTAGACATCGGTACTCCAGTGCATTTCTCCCTCTGATTCAGAATAAATATGTTTTCGAACCCTCTCTTTAAAATGAAAAGTGGACGTTCCGGCACGAATCTCAGCAATCACTTGTTCAGATTCTACATATTGATCATTTTGAACTAAAATCAAACTTTTTGGTGGAATATTCACACTATGTATAATATCCCGACTCTCAATAGTTACATACAGGTCTATAGAACATAGAAAAGCAGGATGCCCATGACGGGTACGTGTGGGATAAACCAAATACTCATTGAACTTTATTTTTCCATTAGAAGGAGCTCGTACATGTTCGGCAGTACCGCCTGTGAATACTCCACCCGTATGAAAAGTTCTTAATGTTAGTTGAGTCCCAGGTTCCCCAATTGATTGACCCGCAATAATACCTACGGCTTCTCCCAATTCGACCAGGTCGCCGTGAGTGGGGCTTCTGCCATAACATAATTGACAGATCCAAGATGTATTCCTGCAAGTAAAGGGGGTTCGAATATATATTGGTTGTGCTCGAAAGGTTATGAATCGATTGGCAAGTCCAATCCCAATATCTTGATTTCGAGCGGCAATGCATCGTATCCCCATATATATATCGTCTGCTAAT